TCATATTAGTTACTCCTTAACTTAATTCTGAATCTATTCTATTTTTATAGGAAGAAAATAAGGTTTCCTTACATTTTTAACTTCGAATTGTGCCCCCTCAAACAAAAAAGAATGTTGAAGTTGAAAAACAGTCTAATTAAATTAAGTGACTTATACTTCCTTTTTTTACTTTCCCGATCGTATACATATAAAATATGAGTACATCGAATTTTTTTGGAATCATAGCCTAGAATCTTATTTTCATTCTATATTCACTCTTCATGAATTCTTTTTTTTTCTATTATTCTAGTTAACTTCACGCATTCACTAATGAATGAGAAGTAATATTTGAAATCTATGTTTTCTCTCTCTTTTCACAAAAATGGATAGAAGGTTCTCATATAGTTCGGATATTCAAAAAATTACCATATATAACATAAAACTTCTCCGCCGATTCTTTCTAATCGCGCCTCTCGATCTGTCATTATACCTCTAGAAGTAGAAAGAATTACAATCCCCATCCCTCCTAAAATTCTAGGAATTCGTTGATAGTTAGAATAGATTCGTAGACCAGGTGTACTGATCCGTTTTAAATTTAAAAAAGTTTTATATGATCCTTTCCTATTTCTTCTATACCGTAGAGTTAAAACTAAAAAGTATTTGTTGCTTTCCCTATGTTTTCTGACGTTTTCAACAAAACCCTCTCGTAAAAGGATTTTCACAATGTTTTCGGTGATATTAGTAAGCGGTATTTGAACTGTTCTTTTTCTATTCCTGTCAGCATTGCATATTGAGGTTAGTATATCAGCGATGGTATCTTTACCCACGATAAACGAAAATGATTCTTGCTCCTTACTTTCGATATAATCAACGTGCTCCCATTTTTCCATTTTTTTATTTTTGGATTCAATAAAATATCTAATATTGAATCTAATATTGTATTGAATATAAGAATATAATAATACTCTATATATAGAAAATATTATTCTAATAGAATAATGTAAATATGTATAGGATACTCTAAATATAGAATACCCTCTATATAGAATATTCTATATATAGAATACTCTATATATAGAATATTAGAAAATGAACTAATGCAAAATAATTATTATATATTTTATATACTTTTAATATTTAAAATATAAAATAATTATTACACAGGGTATATATGTGAAATAAAATAGATTAATTAATCTAATTAATCTATTTCATTCATACTCATTCAATTCATAAATAATATATCGATATCACGATCTCGTATTATAATACCTCGGGTGCTAATGAAACTATTTTAGTGAAATTGAACTGTCTCAATTCCCGGGCTATTGCGCAAAAAATTCGAGTTCCTTTTGGATTTCCTTCTTGATCAACGATAACCGCAGCATTATCATCATACTGTATTATTATACCGTTGCTACGTTTGAGTGCTTTACGAGTACGTACAATTACAGCTCTGATGACTTCCGATCTTTCTAAAGGCGTATTTGGTACTGCTTCTTTGATTACAGCAACAACAATGTCACCAATATAAGCATACCGTCGATTACTAGCTCCTATGATTCGAATACACATCAATTTACGGGCTCCGCTATTATCGGCTACATTTAAAAGGGTTTGAGGTTGAATCATATCATTTTTTTATCTTTCAGTCAAAAAGGTGAAGTAAAAAAAATATTCTGTGTTCAAAAAAAAAAAAGAAACCCACAATTGCCATTTTTTTCATACTAAAGACCTCTTTCGTTCTAATGATTATTCTGAAATAATGAATTGAGTTCGTATAGGCATTTTGGATGCTGCTATTGAAATAGCCTTTCTAGCTATATTTTCTGCGACCCCGCCCATTTCATAAAGTATTTTGCCGGGTTTTACGACAGCTACCCAATATTCGGGAGATCCTTTTCCCGAACCCATACGCGTTTCAGTAGGTCTTACTGTAACGGGTTTATCTGGAAATATGCGTACCCATATTTGTCCACCCCGGCGGACATTTCGTGACATTGCTCGCCGCCCCGCTTCTATTTGTCTAGATGTGATCCAAGCGGGCTCAAGTGCCTGAAGAGCATATTTTCCGAAGCAAATCTTATTACCTCGATAGGATCTTCCTTTCATTCTTCCTCTATGTTGTTTACGGAATTTTGTTCTTTGTGGGTTATAGTTGATGGTTGTTTCTCAATTCCATCTCTATTACAGAACCGTACATGAGATTTTCACCTCATACGGCTCCTCGCGAATGAATCGATTCAAAAATATTTAACCAATAAATAATATACAATAAAATACATATGTTTAATGAATAATATAATAGAATCGCGGGATTTTTTGATATTTCATAGAATCTATTGTGATCTATTAGAAATTTGTATTCTTATAGACAATTTTTGCTATCCGTATCTAACTCGATAATGTTGTTTTGGTATAAGGTTCTAATGAATCTTTATTTGTCTTTTCTTTTTATTATCATATCGTTTATTATCACATAGGATTGGCAAAAATTTCTCAATTCAAAAAATCCAAATTT